GCTAGCGTAGCTTAATATAAAGCATAGCACTGAAGATGCTAAGACGGGTTTTAGAAGACTCCGCATGCACTAAAGGCATGGTCCTGACCTTATTATCAGCTATCACTCAACTTACACATGCAAGTATCCGCACCCCAGTGAGTATGCCCTCAATCCCCCCCCCTTCTTCCGGGGGAGAGGAGCAGGCATCAGGCACAATAATTAGCCCAAAACGCCTAGCCAAGCCACACCCCCAAGGGAATTCAGCAGTGATAAAAATTTGGCCATAAGTGAAAACTTGACCTAGTTAGAACTATTGAGGGCCGGTAAAACTCGTGCCAGCCACCGCGGTTAGACGAGAGGCCCTAGTTGATAATACAACGGCGTAAAGAGTGGTTAAGATTAATAACAATAAAGCCGAATGACCCTTCGGCCGTCATACGCATCTAGACGTCAGAAGCCCATAAACGAAAGTAGCTTTAATAATATATATATCTGACCCCACGAAAGCTAAGGAACAAACTGGGATTAGATACCCCACTATGCTTAGCCATAAATTTAAACATCAACCTAAAACACATATGTTCGCCCGGGTACTACAAGCACCAGCTTAAAACCCAAAAGACCTGATGGTGTTTCAGATCCGCCCAGAGGAGCCTGTTCTAGAACCGATATTCCACGTTTAACCTCACCACTTTTAGTCATCCAGCCTATATACCGCCGTCGTAAGCTTACCCTGTGAGGGAGTAGAAGTAAGCAAGATGAATATAATTCAAAACGTCAGGTCGAGGTGTAGCATATGAAGTGGGAAGAAATGGGCTACATTTTTTATTATAAAATAATACGAACACACACCATGAAACGGTGCTTAAAGGAGGATTTAGTAGTAAAAAGAAAATAGAACGTCCTTTTGAACCCGGCTCTGAAACGCGTACACACCGCCCGTCACTCTCCCCACAACTGCATTAAAATAGTTAATAAAGTAACACAAACAAGGGGAGGCAAGTCGTAACATGGTAAGCGTACCGGAAGGTGCGCTTGGATTTATACAGAGCGTGGCCGAATAGTAAAGCATCTCACTTACACCGAGAAAACATCCATGCAAATTGGATCACTCTGAGCTAAAAAGCTAGCTTAATTATTTTTCAACTTTAAAATATAAATAAAATTAAATAAAAATAACATCAAAAATTAAACCATTTTTTTACCTTAGTATGGGAGACAAAAAAGGTATCATATAAAGCTATAGAGATAGTACCGTAAGGGAAAGCTGAAAAAGAAATGAAATAACACATTAAAGCATTAAAAAGCAAAGATTAAATCTTGTACCTTTTGCATCATGATTTAGTTAGTATACTTAAGCAAAGAGAACTTTAGTTTAAATTCCCGAAACCAAGTGAGCTACCCCGAGACAGCCTATTAAGGGCCAACCCATCTCTGGGGCAAAAGAGTGAGAAGAGCTCCGGGTAGAAGTGATAGACTTACCGAACTTGGTGATAGCTGGTTTCCTAAGAAATGAATAGAAGTTTAGCCTTATTTACCCCCCCCATCAAACTATAAAAAGATGATTGAGTAAAATATAAGAGTTAATTAAAAGGGGTACAGCCCTTTTAATAAAGGATACAACCTTCTCAGGAGGATAAAGATCATAATACATAAAGTATACTGTTTTAGTGGGCCTAAAAGCAGCCACCTAAATAGAAAGCGTCAAAGCTCGGACAGAATGTAATTTATTATGCCGATAAAAAATCTTATTCCCCCATATGCTATTAGGATATTCCATGCACACATGGAAGAAAATTATGCTAAAATGAGTAACAAGAAGGCACGCCCTTCTCCTAAGTATAAATGTAAACCAAACCGGACTAACCATTGGTAATTAACGAACCCAATTAAAGAGAGTAATGTGAATTATAAAAAACTCAAGAAAACCCCACAATAAACCATCGTTAACCTTACACTAGAATACTAATAAAGGAAAGACTAAAAGAAAAAGAAGGAACTCGGCAAACATCAGCCTCGCCTGTTTACCAAAAACATCGCCTCTTGAAAAATGAATATAAGAGGTCAAACCTGCCCAGTGACTACAAGTTCAACGGCCGCGGTATTTTGACCGTGCAAAGGTAGCGCAATCACTTGTCCTTTAAATAAGGACCTGTATGAATGGCTAAACGAGGGCTTAACTGTCTCCTTTTTCAAGTCAGTGAAATTGATTTATCCGTGCAGAAGCGGATATACTTATACAAGACGAGAAGACCCTTTGGAGCTTAAGGCATAAAACTTAATCACGTTAAATAACTAAATAAAAAGTAACTTTTAACCTTGTGATACTGAGATAAATACCTTCGGTTGGGGCGACCATGGAGAAAAATAAAACCTCCAAATGGAATGGGGGAGCTCCCTAAAATTAAGAGAGACATCTCTAAACCACAGAACATCTGACCATTAATGATCCGGTAAAAACCGATCAACGAACCAAGTTACCCAAGGGATAACAGCGCAATCCTCTCCCAGAGTCCATATCGACGAGGGGGTTTACGACCTCGATGTTGGATCAGGACATCCTAATGGTGCAGCCGCTATTAAGGGTTCGTTTGTTCAACGATTAAAGTCCTACGTGATCTGAGTTCAGACCGGAGCAATCCAGGTCAGTTTCTATCTGTAGCGCAACTTTTCCCAGTACGAAAGGATCGGAAAAGAGGGGCCCATGCCTAAGGCATGCCCCACCCTAAATTTGTGAAAACAAATAAACATAGGTTGAGGGAGCAAAACCCTTAACCAAAATAAGGACATATTGGGATGGCAGAGCATGGTAAATTGCAAAAGACCTAAGCCCTTTTAATCAGAGGTTCAAATCCTCTTCCCAATTTATGATAAACACCCTAATTACAAATTTAATTAATCCTTTAGCCTATATTGTACCAGTATTACTAGCAGTAGCCTTTTTCACATTAATTGAGCGAAAAGTATTAGGCTATATACAACTACGAAAAGGGCCAAATGTAGTAGGACCTTACGGATTACTACAACCCATTGCCGATGGTTTAAAACTGTTTATTAAAGAACCGATCCGGCCATCTACATCATCCCCATTTTTATTTCTAATTACCCCCATACTCGCATTAACCCTAGCTATAATATTATGAACACCAATTCCAATACCGCACCCAGTAATTGATCTAAACCTAGGAGTTCTATTTATTCTAGCCTTATCAAGTCTGGCAGTATATTCAATTTTAGGCTCAGGCTGAGCATCAAATTCAAAATATGCATTAATTGGGGCCCTTCGGGCCGTAGCCCAAACAATTTCTTATGAGGTAAGCCTTGGGCTGATTTTACTCTCAGTAATTATTTTTTCAGGCGGCTACACCCTACAAACATTCAACACTACACAAGAAAACATTTGACTATTAATTCCCGCCTGACCATTAGCCGCAATATGATACATTTCAACACTAGCAGAGACAAATCGAGCCCCATTCGATCTAACAGAGGGCGAATCAGAACTAGTTTCTGGCTTTAACGTAGAATATGCAGGAGGACCTTTTGCATTATTTTTCTTAGCCGAATACGCAAACATTTTACTAATAAATACACTTTCAGCTGTGTTATTTATGGGGGCCTCACACATACCAAGTATTCCAGAATTTATAACAATAAACCTAATGATTAAAGCTGCCCTACTATCCATTATATTCTTATGAGTGCGGGCCTCATATCCACGATTTCGATATGATCAACTAATACACCTGGTGTGAAAAAACTTCCTTCCATTAACACTAGCCTTTGTGCTATGACACACCGCCCTACCAATAGCACTAGCAGGCTTACCCCCCCAATTATAATCCAGGGGAGCCGTGCCCGAATGTTTAAGGACCACTTTGATAGAGTGATTTATAGGGGTTAAAGCCCCCTCAGCTCCTAGAAAAAAGGGAATTGAACCCATACTCAAGAGATCAAAACTCCAGGTGCTTCCTTTACACCACTTTCTAAGGCAGAGTCAGCTAACAAAGCTTTCGGGCCCATACCCCGAGCATGACGGTTAAAATCCCTCCTCCGCCAATGAACCCGTATGTATTAACCATTTTACTTTCAAGCCTAGGATTAGGGACCCTCTTAACTTTCTCCAGCTCTCACTGACTCCTAGCCTGAATAGGCTTAGAAATTAATACCTTAGCCATTACCCCCTTAATAGCACAACACCACCACCCACGTGCAGTAGAAGCAACAACAAAATATTTTTTAACACAAGCTGCTGCAGCAGCAATAATTTTATTTGCAAGCACAACAAATGGCTGAACAACAGGGGAATGAAATATTTATGAATTGTCAAACCCAATTGCAAGTACAATATTCACAATAGCTTTAGCATTAAAAATTGGACTTGCACCAATACATTTCTGAATACCAGAAGTGTTGCAAGGACTAGATTTAATAACGGGACTAATTATATCAACTTGACAAAAACTTGCCCCACTAACATTAATTATCCAAATGGCACAAAACATTAATCCCATGTTATTAACCACACTAGGAATTACATCTGCCCTAGTTGGAGGCTGAGGGGGGATTAATCAAACCCAGCTACGAAAAATCTTAGCTTACTCATCAATCGCACATATGGGTTGAATAATAATTATTATTCAGTATGCACCAAAATTAACTTTAATAGCTTTAGGAGTATATATTATTATAACCTCTACAGCATTTTTAACATTAACCAAATTAATAACAACCAAAATCAATACATTATCAACAGTATGATCAAAAAATCCAATCTTAACAGCAACAACCACGTTAGCATTACTATCACTAGGGGGCCTGCCACCATTGACAGGATTTATGCCAAAATGACTAATTTTACAAGAATTAACAAAACAAGACATACTAATTATAGCCACAACAATAGCCCTAGCCTCCTTAATTAGCCTATACTTCTACCTACGATTATGCTACACCATAACATTAACAGTCTCCCCTAGCACAATAAACTCAACAATTCCATGACGAACTCAAATAACACAAATACTACCATTAACCCTACTCACTGTAACCACAATTGGATTACTACCCACAACCCCTGCTATTATAGCATTAATTACCTAGGGATTTAGGATAATACAAGACCAAAAGCCTTCAAAGCTTTAAGTAGGAGTGAAAATCTTCTAGCCCCTGCTAAAACCTGCAAGACATTAACTCACATCCCTTGATTGCAAATCAAACACTTTTATTAAGCTAAGGCTTTACTAGATGGGAAGGCCTCGATCCTACAAACTCTTAGTTAACAGCTAAGCACTCAAACCAGCGAGCATCCATCTACTTTTTCCGCCGGGGCTTAAGCAGGGCGGAAAAGCCCCGGCAGATCGTAAGTCTGCTTCTTGGAATTTGCAATTCCATATGTTATACACTACAGAGCTGATAAGGAAAGGACTGGAACCTTTGTCTTCGGGGCTACAACCCACTGCCTACTCGGCTACCATACCTGTGGCAATCACACGTTGATTTTTTTCTACTAATCACAAAGACATTGGCACCCTTTATCTTGTATTCGGTGCTTGAGCTGGAATAACTGGAACTGCTTTAAGCCTTCTTATTCGGACTGAATTAAGTCAACCAGGAATGCTTATGGGTAATGACCAAATTTATAATGTTATAGTAACCGCCCATGCTTTTGTAATAATTTTCTTTATAGTAATGCCAATTCTAATTGGAGGTTTTGGAAACTGATTAGTTCCACTTATAATTGGAGCCCCTGATATAGCATTCCCACGAATAAATAATATAAGCTTCTGATTATTACCACCTTCGTTTTTACTTCTTCTAGCCTCCTCTGGAGCAGGAGATGGGGCAGGAACGGGTTGAACAGTATATCCCCCGCTTGCGGGGTATAAAGCCCACCCAGGAATATCAGTAGACTTAACAATTTTCTCACTTCATTTAGCAGGTGTTTCATCAATTCTTGGGGCAATTAATTTTATTACCACAATTATTAATATAAAACCTCCAGCAATTTCTCAGTACCAAACACCATTATTTGTTTGGTCTGTGCTTGTAACTGCCGTATTACTCCTCCTATCACTGCCAGTACTGGCTGCCGGGATTACAATACTTTTAACAGACCGAAACCTTAACACTACATTTTTTGACCCTGCTGGCGGGGGAGACCCAATCCTTTATCAACATTTATTTTGATTCTTTGGTCACCCAGAGGTTTATATTCTTATTCTCCCCGGATTTGGAATTATTTCTCATGTTGTAGCCTACTACTCAGGAAAAAAAGAACCATTTGGCTACATAGGAATGGTGTGGGCTATAATAGCTATTGGATTATTAGGGTTTATTGTATGAGCACATCATATATTTACCGTTGGCATAGATGTAGACACCCGTGCCTATTTTACATCTGCAACAATAATTATTGCAATTCCAACAGGAGTAAAAGTATTTAGCTGATTAGCCACACTTCATGGAGGATCTATTAAATGAGAAACGCCAATACTATGAGCCCTTGGGTTTATTTTCTTGTTTACAGTCGGTGGATTAACAGGAATTGTTTTATCAAACTCATCACTTGACATTGTTCTTCATGACACCTATTATGTAGTAGCCCACTTCCACTACGTGCTATCAATAGGCGCTGTTTTTGCTATTATAGCAGCTTTCGTACATTGATTCCCACTATTATCAGGATATACCCTTCACAACACATGAACAAAAGTACATTTTGCAGTAATATTTGTGGGAGTAAACCTAACATTCTTTCCACAACACTTTTTAGGGCTAGCAGGTATACCACGGCGGTACTCCGACTATCCCGATGCCTATGCTTTATGAAATGTAGTATCATCTATTGGGTCATTAATTTCTTTAGTGGCAGTAATTATATTCTTATTTATTCTGTGAGAAGCTTTCGCTTCTAAACGAGAAGTAATATTTACAGAATTAACAATAACAAATGTAGAATGACTCCACGGCTGCCCTCCTCCTTATCACACATATGAGGAACCAGCATTTGTTCAAATTAAATAATTTACGAGAAAGGGAGGAATTGAACCCCCATATATTAGTTTCAAGCCAATCACATACCCACTCTGTCACTTTCTTAAAGACATTAATAAAATGATTATATCATCTTGTCAGGGTGAAGTTGCAGGTTAAATCCCTGTATGTCTTAAATTAATTTATGGCACACCCAGCACAACTAGGCTTCCAAGACGCAGCATCCCCTGTGATAGAAGAACTTCTTCATTTTCACGACCATACACTGATAATTGTCTACCTAATTAGTACCTTAGTATTATATATCATTGTTGCAATAGTATCAACTAAACTTACCAATAAATATACGCTTGATTCACAAGAAGTTGAAATTGTATGAACTGTTCTCCCAGCAGTTATCTTAGTATTAATTGCTCTGCCATCCCTACGCATCCTTTATTTAATAGACGAAATTAATGACCCTCACCTTACAATTAAGGCAGTGGGTTATCAATGACACTGAATCTATGAATATACTGATTATGAAAAATTAAAATTTAAATCCTATATTCTACCAACCGAAAAGTTAAATCCAGGACAATTTCGTCTTTTAGAAACAAATCACCGAATAGTAATTCCAGCAGAAGCCCCAGTCCGCGTATTAGTATCTGCTAAAGATGTACTACACTCATGAGCTGTTCCATCTTTAGGAGTAAAAATAGATGCAGTCCCAGGACGATTAAATCAAGTTGCCTTTATTGCCTCCCGCCCAGGATTATTTTATGGACAATGCTCAGAAATCTGCGGAGCGGAGCACAGTTTTATGCCTATTGTAGTTGAAGCAGTCACACTAAAACACTTTGAAGAATGATCATCATCATTATTGTTAAAAGCCTCACCAGGTAGCTAAATATTGGACAAAGCATTGGCCTTTTAAGCCAAAGATTGGTGACCCCCGATCACCCCTGGTGAAATGCCACAATTAAATCCCGGCCCATGATTTATAATCCTGATTTTTTCCTGATTAGTCTTCCTAGTTATTATTCCGACTAAAATTTTAAACCATATTTTTCCAAATGAACCAATCTTAATAAACTCTAAAAAACATAAAACTGAGTCCTGAAACTGACCATGATAACAAGCTTTTTTGACCAATTCTCAAGTCCTTTATTCTTTGGACTCCCACTTATTGCCGTTGCAATCACATTACCATGAATATTATACCCCAACCCAGCATCTCGATGACTTAACAATCGACTTACTACAACCCAAGGTTGGTTTATTAGTCACTTTACAAACCAATTAATACTGCCACTAAATGTAATAGGACATAAGTGAGCATTATTACTAACCTCATTAATAATTTTTTTAATTACAACTAATATACTAGGCTTATTACCATATACTTTTACACCAACAACACAACTATCTTTTAATATAGGATTTGCTATGCCACTGTGACTAGCCACTGTGATTATTGGCATACGAAATCAACCAACAATTGCCCTAGGGCACCTTCTACCAGAAGGAACACCAATTTTACTAATTCCAATGTTAATTATTATCGAAACAATTAGTCTATTCATTCGACCACTAGCCCTAGGAGTTCGACTCACAGCCAACCTCACAGCAGGCCACTTACTAATTCAACTAATTGCCACAGCAGCATTTGTTCTTGCACCAATTATACCAACAGTAGCAATCCTGACCTTCATAGTGCTCTTACTACTTACATTACTGGAAGTAGCAGTAGCAATAATCCAAGCATACGTATTCGTTCTTCTTCTAAGCCTCTACCTACAAGAAGGGGTGTAGTGATGCATCAGGCACACCCGTATCATATGGTCAATCAAAGCCCCTGACCTTTAACTGGGGCCATTTCTGCTTTACTAATAACATCAGGCCTCGCAGCCTGATTCCGTTTTAGCTTGACAGTGTTAATAGCTTGGGGGTTAGTTCTACTACTCTTAACTATATATCAATGATGACGTGATATTATTCGAGAGGGGACTTTCCAAGGCCACCACACACCGCCTGTGCAAAAAGGACTACGATATGGTATAATATTATTTATTATCTCAGAAATATTCTTTTTTCTTGGATTTTTCTGAGCCTTTTACCACTCAAGTTTGGCCCCCACACCGGAGCTGGGGGGGTGTTGACCCCCAACAGGAATTACTCCATTAGAGCCATTTGAAGTACCACTGTTAAATACAGCTGTACTATTAGCATCGGGGGTTACAGTAACGTGAGCCCACCACAGCATTATAGAAGAAGAGCGAAAACAAACCATCCATTCCCTCACACTAACTATTTTATTGGGGTTATATTTCACCGCACTTCAAGCCATGGAATATTACGAAGCGCCCTTTACCATTGCAGATGGAGTTTACGGCTCAACATTCTTTGTGGCCACCGGGTTTCATGGATTACATGTTATTATTGGATCAACTTTCCTAATGGTATGTCTTATTCGACAAGTACAATACCATTTTACATCAGGTCACCACTTCGGCTTCGAAGCCGCTGCCTGATATTGACATTTTGTTGATGTAGTGTGGTTATTTTTATATATCTCTATTTATTGATGAGGTTCATAATCTTTCTAGTATAATGTTAATATATGTGACTTCCAATTGCATAATCTTGGTTGGACCCCAAGGAAAGATAGTGAACTTAATTATTACCATTACAACACTTACAACAGCCCTATCTTTAATCCTAGCAATTGTATCTTTTTGATTACCTCAGATAAACCCAGACGCAGAAAAACTTTCACCATATGAGTGCGGGTTTGACCCGCTGGGGTCCGCCCGACTACCATTTTCATTGCGTTTTTTTCTAGTCGCCATTCTATTTCTCCTTTTTGATCTAGAAATTGCCCTACTTCTTCCACTTCCTTGGGGAGATCAACTTAATAACCCTATTATAACACTCTTTTGGGCCACAACAGTCTTAATTTTATTAACCGCTGGGTTAGTTTATGAGTGAACTCAAGGGGGCCTAGAATGAGCAGAATGGGGAGTTAATCCAAAATAAGATCTCTGATTTCGGCTCAGAAAACTGTGGTTTAACTCCACAACTCTCCTATGACACCTGTACATTTTAGTTTTAGCTCAGCATTCATCTTAGGGCTAATAGGCCTAACATTTCATCGAACTCATCTGCTTTCTGCATTATTATGCTTAGAGGGGATAATATTATCTTTATTTATTGCACTAGCCTTATGAATACTACAACTTGAATCAACAGTATATTCAACAGCCCCCCTACTACTTCTTTCCTTCTCTGCTTGTGAAGCAAGTATTGGCCTGGCACTATTAGTAGCCACAGCCCGAACTCATGGAACTGACCGACTACAAAACCTTAATCTCCTACAATGTTAAAAGTATTAATCCCAACAATAATACTATTCCCAACTATCTGATTAATCCACCCCAAATGGTTGTGGACTTCCACAACCACCCATAGCCTTTTAATCGCTTCTACTAGCCTTATTTGAATAAAATGAACATCAGAAACTGGATGAACCTCATCAAGCATATATTTGGCCACAGACCCTTTATCTATACCACTGCTAGTATTAACATGTTGACTACTGCCCCTTATAATTTTAGCCAGTCAAAATCATATTAACTCCGAACCAATTAATCGACAACGCTCATACATTATATTACTTACCTCATTACAAACTTTTTTAATTTTAGCCTTTGGGGCCACAGAAATTATTATATTTTATATTATATTTGAAGCCACACTTATTCCAACCTTAATTATTATTACCCGTTGAGGTAATCAAACTGAACGCCTCAGTGCAGGTACTTATTTTTTATTTTATACTCTAATTGGATCACTACCGCTTTTAGTTGCTCTACTTATTTTACAAAATTCTACAGGGACACTATCAATATTAATAATTCAATATTCACAATCAATACAACTCAATTCTTGGGGACACATATTCTGATGAGCCGGATGCTTAGTCGCATTTCTAGTAAAAATACCGCTTTATGGGGTCCACCTATGACTACCAAAAGCACATGTAGAAGCCCCAGTAGCAGGCTCAATAGTACTAGCAGCAGTTTTATTAAAACTGGGGGGATATGGAATAATACGCATAATAGTAATACTTGATCCACTATCAAAAGAACTAATTTACCCATTTATTATTCTAGCCCTTTGAGGCATTATCATAACGGGGTCAATCTGCTTACGACAAACAGACCTAAAATCACTAATTGCTTATTCATCTGTAAGCCACATGGGGTTGGTGGCAGGAGGAATCTTAATCCAAACCCCATGAGGACTATCAGGAGCAATTATCTTAATAATTGCCCACGGATTAGCATCCTCAGCCTTATTCTGCCTAGCTAACACAATATATGAACGGACTCACAGCCGAACAATAATCCTTGTCCGAGGATTACAAATTATTTTTCCTTTAACTATAACATGATGATTTATTACCAACCTAGCTAATCTAGCACTTCCCCCACTACCCAATTTAATAGGCGAACTTTTAATTATTACAGCACTATTTAATTGATCCCCCTGAACAATTTTTATAACAGGTATAGGCACTTTAATTACAGCTAGCTATTCTTTATATATATTTATTACAACACAGCGAGGCCCAACACCAAACCACGCTATAAAATTACAACCATATTATACCCGAGAACATCTACTAATAATTATACACCTATTACCAATTATTCTTTTAGTAATAAAACCAGAAATTATATGAGGGTGATGTTACTGTAAGTATAATTTAATAAAAATATTAGATTGTGATTCTAAAGACAGGGGTTAAACCCCCCTTACTCACCAAGGCAGAACAGAAAATAGTAAGCACTGCTAATTCTTACATCCCGCGGTTAAAATCCGCGGCTTCCTTACGCCTCTAAAGGATAATAGCCTATCCATTGGTCTTAGGAACCAAAACTCTTGGTGCAAATCCAAGTAGAGACTAAAATGGTATTAATTATACACTCATCACTCTTTTTAATTCTCTTTATTTTAATTTACCCACTAATTATAACACTAAACCCAAACCAACAAACCCTTAGCCTAGCAAAAATAACAAAAACCGCCACTAATCTAGCGTTCCTAATTAGCCTTTTACCACTAACAATTTTTCTAAATCTTAAAACAGAAGGCATTACTACAAATTGACAATGAATAAATGTCCAAACATTTAATATTAATATTAGCTTTAAATTTGACCACTACTCTTTAATTTTCATTCCAATCGCCTTATATGTTACCTGATCAATCTTAGAATTTGCATTATGATATATACACTCCGACCCAAACATAGACCGATTCTTTAAATACTTATTAACATTTTTAATTACAATAATTATCCTAGTTACAGCCAACAACATATTTCAACTATTTATTGGCTGAGAGGGAGTGGGTATTATATCATTCTTACTTATTGGGTGATGATACGGACGAGCAGACGCTAATACAGCAGCTCTTCAAGCTGTAGTTTATAACCGAGTAGGTGATATTGGACTAATTATAGCCATAGCCTGAATCGCAATAAATCTTAACTCATGAGAAATTCAACAAATCTTCACACTTTCAAAGAATTTTGATATAACCATACCAATTGTAGGGTTATCCTTAGCAGCAACAGGAAAGTCGGCCCAATTCGGCCTTCATCCATGATTGCCCTCCGCCATGGAAGGCCCCACACCAGTATCTGCCCTACTTCACTCAAGTACAATAGTAGTTGCAGGAATCTTTTTACTGATTCGTTTACACCCTTTAATAGAAGACAATCAAACAATATTAACCATATGCCTATGTTTAGGAGCCCTAACTTCTTTATTTACAGCTACTTGTGCTTTAACACAAAATGATATTAAAAAAATTGTAGCTTTTTCAACATCTAGTCAATTAGGTTTAATAATAGTTACAATTGGGCTAAACCAACCACAATTAGCATTCTTACATATTTGCACACACGCCTTTTTTAAGGCTATACTTTTCCTATGTTCAGGGTCAATTATTCATAGTCTAAACGATGAGCAAGACATTCGGAAAATAGGAGGCCTATTTAAAATTATACCAGCCACTTCAACTTATTTTACAATCGGCAGCCTAGCCCTTACAGGAACCCCATTCTTAGCAGGTTTTTTTTCAAAAGACGCAATTATTGAATCTTTAAATACCTCATATCTAAACGCCTGAGCCCTAACCATTACACTAATCGCCACATCCTTTACTGCAGTTTATAGTTTCCGATTAATATATTTTGTAACCATGGGAAACCCACGATTTCAACCCTTTCCCCCTATTAATGAAAACAATTCCTTAATACTAAACCCAATTAAACGACTCGCCTGAGGAAGTATTATTGCAGGCCTTATTATTACACAAAACTTTTTACCGATAAAAACACCAATCATAACAATACCAACAATCATAAAAATAACAGCCCTTCTAGTAACAATTGTAGGCCTTATAACAGCTATGGAACTATCTAACCTAACAAATAAACAAGTAAAAATTACACCAATTATTAAAATATATCATTTTTCAAACATATTAGGATTTTTTTCAACAATTATTCACCGCTTTTTACCAAAAATAAACCTTAAAATAGGCCAAACAGTCGCCACACAATTTGATAAAACATGACTTGAAACAGTCGGCCCAAAAAACTTAGCAACAGTACAAACAACTTTAGCCAAAACAATAAACGACTCCTCTCGCGGCATGATCAAAACATATTTAACCATTTTCCTTTTAACCTTCATCTTAGCAACTATTCCAGTACTAATTTAAACTGCTCGAAGGGCCCCCCGATTTAATCCACGAGTAAGTTCTAATACAACAAGCAAACTTAAAAGCAAGACCCAAGCACAAACTACTAACATAATCCCACCAGAAGAATATATTATAGCCACACCACTAATATCCCCACGTAAAAGAGAAAACTCTTTTAACCCATCCAAAACCACCCAAGAACCCTCATATCAGCCCCCATAAAAAATTGTGGCTAATAAACCAACCCCTAATAAATACACCAAAACATAGCCAAACACAGATCAACTTCCCCAAGCCTCTGGAAAAGGCTCAGAAGCTAAAGCTGCTGAATAAGCAAAAACCACAAGCATACCCCCTAAATAAATTAAAAAAAGAACCAACGATAAAAAAGAGCCCCCATGGCTTACTAAAACCCCACACCCAACTCCAGCCACAACTACCAAACCAAAAGCAGCAAAATAAGGAGTGGGATTAGAAGCAACCGCAACTAGACCAACAATCAAAGCTATTAACAGTATAAACATAAAATAAGTCATAATTTTTGCTCAGATTTTAACCGAGACCAATGACTTGAAGAACCATCGTTGTCATTCAACTACAAAAACCTCTAATGGCAAACCTGCGCAAGCTAAGCCCAACAACAAAAATTGCTAATCAAGCTCTAATTGATTTACCAACACCATCCAACATTTCATCATGATGAAACTTTGGATCATTACTAGGACTATGTCTAACTATTCAAATTTCAACCGGCCTATTTTTAGCTATGCATTACACCTCAGATATTTCAACCGCATTTTCATCAGTTACCCACCTATGCCGGGACGTAAATTATGGCTGATTAATTCGTAATATACATGCCAATGGAGCATCATTTTTCTTTATTTGTATTTATATGCACATTGCTCGAGGGTTATATTACGGATCCTACCTTTATATCGAAACATGAAATATTGGCGTACTTCTCCTATTATTAGTTATAATAACTGCTTTCGTTGGATATGTACTTCCATGAGGACAAATATCTTTCTGAGGTGCTACAGTAATTACAAACCTATTATCTGCTGTGCCATATCTAGGAGACACACTAGTTCAATGAATCTGAGGCGGATTCTCAGTAGACAGTGCAACACTAACCCGATTTTTCGCATTCCATTTCACTTTACCATTTATTATTGTCGCTTTAATTTCAATCCACCTTTTATTCTTACACGAAACAGGATCAAATAACCCAATTGGCTTAAACTCAGAATCAGACAAAATTCCATTCCACCCATATTACACCTACAAAGACTTTATTGGATTCGCAATCGTACTACTAACTATTATATTATTAACATTATTCTCCCCAAACCTCCTAGGTGACCCAGAAAACTTTACCCCTGCAAATCCACTAATTACACCGCCGCACATTAAACCAGAGTGATACTTTTTATTCGCCTACGCCATTTTACGGTCAATTCCCAATAAACTAGGCGGGGTCTTAGCATTATTATTCTCAATTCTAGTACTTATACTTATCCCATTTTTACACACCTCAAAACAACAAGGATTAACATTTCGTCCAATTACACAATTTCTCTTCTGAACCTTAGTAGCAGATATAGCAATCTTAACCTGAATTGGAGGAATACCAGTAGAACACCCATTTATTATTATTGGACAAATCGCATCAATCCTATATTTCATGTTATTCTTAATCTTAATACCACTAGCAGGATGACTTGAAAACAAGGCACTAAACTAGCCTGCTCTAGTAGCTTAATGTAAAAGCATCGGTTTTGTAACCCGGAGATCGGAGGTTAAATTCCTCCCTACAGCCCAGAAAAAGGGGGCTCTAACCCCCACCCCTGACACCCAAAGCCAGAGTTCTAACATTAAACTATTTTCTGATAATAGTCAACCCTTAATGGTATAGTACCCTTAATGGTATAGTACCCTTAATGGTATAGTACCCTTAATGGTATAGTACCCTTAATGGTATAGTACCCTTAATGGTATAGTACCCTTAATGGTATAGTACCCTTAATGGTATAGTACCCTTAATGGTATAGTACCCTTAATGGTATAGTACCCTTAATGGTATAGTACCCTTAATGGTATAGTACCCTTAATGGTATAGTACCCTTAATGGTATTATACCCTTAATGGTATAGTACATAATATGTATATATTACATATATGCATTAATACATATATGTATTATCACCATTCAATTATATTAACCATAAAGCAAGTACTAAATATGAAGACATGCATAAAGCATTTTATTAAAATTCAGAAATAATTTATTTCAACCCGGGTAATTTATTTATTCCCTTAAAATTTGACCTCAAATTTTTCCTTGAATGACTCAACTATAATTTATTTAGTAAATATTAATGTAGTAAGAAACCACCAACTAATTTATATAAAGGCATATCATGCATGATAGGGTCAGGGACTAAAATCGTGGGGGTTGCACAATGTGAATTATTACTGGCATCTGGTTCCTATTTCAGGTCCATTACTGTTTTACTCCACCCTCGGATAACTATATCTGGCATTTGATTAATGGTGTGGTACATATGTCTCGTTACCCACCTAGCCGAGCGTTCTCTTATATGCATAACGTTCTCTTTTTTTTTGGTTTCTTTTCAACTTGCATCTCACAGTGCACCCTTATGATGTTAGATTAAGGTGGAACATTTGGCTTGGATTCGTAATATAAATTAAATTCTTTAAGACAAAATTTAAGAATTACATATTATTTTTTCAAGTGCATAACATACATGTGTTTTCTTCAGTATCTCTGATATATCGCCCCTCGGCTTCTGCGCGACAAACCCCCTACCCCCTTACGCTCGAGATAATCCTGTTATCCTTGTCAAACCCCTAAACCAAGAAAGACTCAAGAACGTATGAGCTAAAAAAGTTGAAATATTTAGCATCGTGTATATATATATGCATACCCAATTTTTTACAATTATTTCTTAACTTAAAAATACCTATTAAAAACCTAAAAATAAACTAATACTAAAAATTCTAACATATTTTTA